TGTTAGTCTAGTTCCAACGAAACCCCCCAATGGAAGGAAATACCATAATTTTCGATTTCTAGGATCAACCAACTAGGTTTTGTCGTTATAGAACATAAGAGTTTATAGAAGCAATGCAAAATAGATACGAATAGTACCCAAAAGGGGAGAAATAAAAAAAGTGTATATAAAAGTTATACAAAATGATATACGAATTATTATCCCTTTTTTATTTCCTTAATTAAATATTAAATTTCGTTTGATTAGGGCAAAGCTACTTAAAAACCTCGGCCTTTCTTAAAATATCCCGAACAGTTCCCGTAGGCTGAGCGCCCTTTTCAAGGAAATATAGAATAGCAGGAATGTTTAAATAACTTTGATTCTTTATCGGATCATAAAAACCCACGTTGCGAAGATCTCTTCCTTCTCTTCGGGATCGAACATCAATTGCAACGATTCGATAGACGGCTCATTGGGATAGATGTAAGTAAATGAACAAGACCCCCCCTAGAAACGTATAGGAAGTTTTCTCCTCGTACGGCTCGAGAAAAAATGATTCGCAGTTTTGTCTACGTATTCTAATGAATGGCAAGGGGGTTGATAAAATCAATTACACTGGGATTTCACTCCCTTTTTTGTTCGCCCTTCCTGAAAAAAGAAAAAATCATTTGTACTCATAACTCAAGTTGGATAATTCTAAATTCGGCAATTTATTTCATTTATTGAATGGTCTTTAACCCCCCTTATTTGTTTGTCTCGTTTAAAATAAAAAATATTTGGATTCTTTATTATGATCCAGTTCTTGAGACAATTGAAATGGCGTTTCCTTGTTCTGGGATCCTTTTTTCTTTGTTTTAAATCAGTGGGTTTAGACATTACTTCGGTGCTTCTTAATCGTTCCAAAATGGCAGCAACACGCCCCTTTTGTGATTTCTTTCTATCAAAGAATCATCTGAACGGTCGATTCCCGCGTGATACACTTTGAATCGAAAGAGTTTTATCAATTCCAATAAATTTTCCTTTTGAATTGAAAACTTGACCGAATCGGATCCTTTCGATTTCTATATTGATGATATACTTACGAAGTTGTTCCAATTTATTGATTGGCATTAACCCTAGATCCTTGCCCCCTGAAAGATGAATCAAGACTTTCTACTCGAGCTCCATCATGTACTATATTAATTACAATCCAACAAAAAGAGGGATTCTAGTGGAATAGAACAGATGTCGGGCCGAGAGCACCTTCGGTCCTATAAAAGATGGCGGATGTAAGAATAAGAATCCACACCGGATCGTGTCCTTCAAGTCGCACGTTGCTTTCTACCACATCGTTTCAAACGAAGTTTTACCATAACATAACATTCTCCTCATTTGGAACCCGGATGGAATTGATTCAATTGTGGAATCATGAATAGTCATTGGTTCAGCCGGTACATAGACATATGAATCTATACCCTTTTTCTTCTATACAAAGAGGGTAAAGAGTTTTTCTGAAGAAATCATCTTAGCAAGACCCCATTTTTTTATGTTATTGTATGAATGAAACAGTTTTTATAAAAAAACAAACTAATAGAAATAAATAGAGAAATAACACGAATAAATGAATTCTTTTTGACTCTGCATCTTAAAGTGACTCAATAGGAGATATTGACCCATCTCCCACTTCTTTGAATACCAAAGATTCAACTCATAAGCAAGCATTAATCATCATTTTTCTAATCAAAAGAGCTTCCTATTTCGATTAGAAAAATGAAAAAATGATTTGAATAAATTTTTCCATTAAAGACGACATTTGATCATCATAAAAACAAGAGAAATCTCTGTTTCTTTTCGAATTGAACCATCAAGGATGATGATTTAAAGCAGATAAATAGATTGAACAAGAAACCCAATTTTTCGTGAGATGGATAAAAAAGACTGATAGAGGGGAAGATTTAGGTACTTATTCTTTCGATTCTCATTTTATTAATCAGATGAACGAGTATAGGTTTTTCGTACCTATCTATCTATTGGATAGACTGAACAACAGTCTCTGTTATGGATAGTCTATATTAAAAAATAAAATGCACTATTTCAATATCAATCAATATTTAAGGGATTCCAATTCTTTTTCCCCAAAACCGAAAGACTGTTGTCACTGAAATAGAACGAACTCAAATGATAACAATACATCCATATTAACTTAAGCTAAGCATTTCCTCATTCATTTGATATGTATTTTTTTGTTTGACCCGGGATTAAGTAATCTTTATGCAACCTTGGCAGAAAGTAAAGTGACTTAAATTTACGAATTCCCCCCGTCTCAAGAGGTTCTTTCTTATTGCGATTCAAAGTGGATCGTTGAAAATGAAATATGAGACATAAGGTTTCTCTTCAAATTAAGTAACTAAACCGCCTCATATATGACAATATGAAGGGAATGAACATATGATGAAAAATCCGCCCTACTTTAGTTTTTAGTAGGTTGAATTCAAAAAAGTGTGACCTATGTTCCTGTTGTACCTCGACCACAAATAAATATATTTAGTTCAATCTGCATGTCGTTTGCACTCAATTCAGTTAGTTCGGTTTGTGAAAAACAAAGATAGGATTCATTCACATTCAAAATCATAAAAGAAACAAAAATTACATTCTATCCAATCCCAATATTAGACATTTAAACAGAACGTTATTTTCAAAAGAAACTTTGACTCTGATACAATGTATATGTCCTGGGACGAAAGGATTCGAACCTCCGAATACCGGGACCAAAACCCGTTGCCTTACCACTTGGCCACGCCCCATTTAGATTTCCATTCGACACTAATAAAGATAATAAAGAATAATAGTAGTATTGGGTCTTGGTCAATTCCAGGACAAATGTCTATAGAAAATCTTTATAGAATAAATTAGATTCTTTCTATAATTTTTACACGTGTAGATATAGATATAGAATTCAACTGAATTCATTGATCATTACATAGAATTCAATTAAGATATTCTATGAAAGTATGATTTCTTCTATTCTCCTTTGTTTGAGAATTGGGGAATTTTTGATTGGGTGGGTTCAAAGAAAAAGAAGGATTTGTGTCTACCTTACTTTACTTCATTTTTCCTTATAGCAATAACTCAATCAAAATGCAATTATCTCCAAGAACAAAATGTCTGTTATGCTTAATATCTTTAGTTTGATCTGTATCTGTCTTAATTCTGCCTTTTATTCGAGTAGTTTTTTCTTCGCCAAATTGCCCGAGGCCTATGCTTTTTTGAATCCAATCGTAGATCTTATGCCAGTCATCCCTTTGTTCTTTTTTCTCTTAGCCTTTGTTTGGCAAGCTGCTGTAAGTTTTCGATGAGATCTTTAATATTATCCTATAAAATGAAAATTCATGATTTATTCGAGAAAAAATTATAACAATGAAAATGAATAAGATCAAATAAGTCTTACATTATGAACCTTCGATTCAAACATTGAAAGTCTTGGATAGCTGCGAGAAATCCTAATCTGGCTCACCCCGTATTCCCCATTCTGCCCTTTTCCATTGAAAGACCCTACATAGGGTTAGGTTAGGGTCCCCCACCCACAATATCTAATTGTGGGTATGAAATAGATTTTTGGTAATGAAAGACTCTTATGACAACTGAATTTTCATTAATTATTTTCTGTTTCTAGAAAGCACTTCATTTATTATTTATTGGTGTCAAAAGATTTCGTATTAAAAAATGGAGGATCTATTCCCTTTTCTCATTTTTCCAAAAAAAGGATCTTGGAGATTGTGTAATGCTTACTCTCAAACTTTTCGTTTACACAGTAGTGATATTCTTTGTTTCTCTATTTATCTTTGGATTCCTATCTAATGATCCAGGTCGTAATCCTGGACGTGAAGAATAAAACAAGGTTTTCGTTGCTTGATTTTCTAATTTTCTTAGGATTTTTTATCTATTCCATACGTTTAACTAGGAAAAAATAAAAAGTATTGGCGAAATTGGAAAGAGAAATAAAATATCAAGTCATCAACAAAAACGGAAAGAGAGGGATTCGAACCCTCGGTACGAATAACTCGTACAACGGATTAGCAATCCGCCGCTTTAGTCCACTCAGCCATCTCTCCCAATTGAAAAAGATAATTACTATGTTACATTACACATCAAATAAGGATTGAAAAAGTCTTTCTTTCTCTTTCTTTATCTATATTATTATATATCTACAACTTTTATTAGCAAATTCCATTTCGTTCAAGTAAGGGCTCGAAAGATTCAATAGAAAAAGAAAGACGACCTCTTTTGCTTTGATTTTGGTCGAAAGGGACCTTTTTGATTCCCGCGGCCTGGCCTGGTAAGTACCTAGCCGGGCCCTTTTTTGTTCCAACGAATCTTGGCTAAACGGCTTCTCCCGATTTTAAAACAAAAAAGTTTGCTAATAAAGCAACAACAAAAAGACGAAGGACTATTTCCATTCTTATTATAGAATCAAATCCTTATCAATTTTTTATTCTTCTTTCTTACTTTTTTATTTACTTCACGACCTTACTCTTACTGGAATCAAAAAAGGAAACTTTGGATTTTTACACAATGCATTTTTTATTCTAATTTCAACGGTTTTGACGAATTGTATCTATCAAAGCGCCTCCAGCAAAAGACAAAAGAAAAGATAGAACTTTTTATTTAGTTATTTAAATTAGCCCTCTTTTTTGATGAATTTTTGCAATTAGAATCCCCCACGAAAAACGTCAAAACTCTAATTTTCATGATTCTTTTATGATCTTATCTTGATGGCCCCTAATTCCCCCTGTTCGACAAAAGGCCCTTTTTCTATAATAATCACATTGTAGCGGGTATAGTTTAGTGGTAAAAGTGTGATTCGTTATAGTAACCCCCTTAAATAGTTAAGGGGTCTTTCGGTTTGATTTCTATTCCGATCAAAAAACTTTATTTCTTAAAAGGATTAAATCCTTTTCCTCTCAATGACAGATTCGAGGAAAAATAGAAATTCTCGTGATTTGTATCCAAAGGTCACTTAAAAATTGGATTACGAAATTGTG